GGGCTAATTCGAATCCTTCAGGTAAAATAAGAACAGCCCCCACATTCAAAGATCCCCGTTTCCCATTAGAAAGAACCTGTTTCAGTTGGATATCATAGGGAATTCTAACAACTGCTTCAAATACAGTATCCGGAAGTACCGCTTGTGGAACCTCAATATCCACGGGCTTATTGGCTAAATGACAATTGGCGCATACAATACGCCCAGTAGCTTCTCGTGGATTCTCATAACCCTGTTGTGCAAAAATGGGATATGCGTGTGAAATAGATGTCCAAGTTATTACATATATAAATATAATGACCGATACGAAAATGGATCGAGTCATCTGTTCCTTTATCCAAGAAAAGATATTTCTATTTTGCATGGTCCAATCATTGATCCCGAAAATTTCTACAATAAATTGGGTAGGTTGCTAGTAGAGTTCCCTATCCACGATTCTGCTATTTTTCTGGGATCCAGGAGTCATGTCCCGGATCGGTAGAAACTTAAAAAATAAGTAACATTTTGAATGGTTTGTTTATGTACGAAGTAAAAAAAACATTATGATTAGATTTATATCAGTAGATCATTTTTAGTCATTCATTGAATGATAAATGACTACAAGTGACGGAGATACACGATTTAAATAACGGAAGATCCAATATTTCAAAATTGTATCTAGAATGACTGGAAAGGTGGAAACAAGACCAGATATAATTTGATTATTATGATAAAATCCAAAATCCTTGTAGACAGAACCAATCATTAGTTCCCAACCATGAGGCGAGTGGAATCCAATACATAAATCCGTTAATAAAAGAATAGAAAAAGCTTTTATTGTGTCGCTTAAGTTATAGATAAATTTCCGAACCCAAGAATTAATAATACCAAGTTCTTCATTACCCAGAATAGAATAACCACTTAGAATAGCGAAGCTTATTATATTTGTCGAAAAATGTAAAATGGTATGGATATGATCCTCATTGTACATTTTGACCAATTGGATCGTTTCTTTGTGTATTCCTATATGAAGCTTTTGTATATGTGTATCGGGGTACTCCTTTATCATTTCGTCCAAAAGGAAGAGTTCTTCTAATTCTATGAATTTTTCCAGAACGTTCTTTTCTTGAATATTATTCAAAAAAACTTCGGATTGCCCAGCATTCCACCAATTAGTAACCAAAGATTCCATACTTTTATTAAATGAGAAAGAAATCCACCAGGGCAAAAAAACTATAGATGTAAGATATAGAAGGGGGTTGAATGCTTTCTTTTTTGGCATTTTTAATCTGTGAATTGTTAATGAAACCACCTCATTCCTCGATTCTATCCAATCTGATATTTCCATGAAACATGAGTTCTATAACAAACAGGGTATTGAATCCACAGACCCCCTTTATTTTATTTAATTTAAATTGAATTAATTTAATTATTTAATTAAAGGGCTAATCCTTAGATCTGGAAACAATATTTTTTTTATTATGTCTTCATTCGAAGCAATTGTATCCTTTCGCTGAATGCCCTAACGAGCCACTTCAAGTCAAGAAATGCATATTTTTCGAATTTCGAGACAAAACAAAAACAGAATTGAATTACAAGATATGATCCATCTATATCTAACATATCAATTAAAAAATATTGGACCCCAAAAATATGAAGTATATATATAGTCTTAGTTTTTCGGATATATATGATGAATCCATACTTAGTATACTTGTTACGAGTATGAAAAAATGGAGTTGATTTCCATATACAATCCATCAAAAACTTTTGGTGGAAAAAGCGCTTTGTTTTCTGTTTTCTGGTTGTTTCACACGCGTCTGCTTTTGCTCGAATGAGCGACCTGAAAAAACAAAACAGAACTCAATGCTGCGAAAGCATTCATTCTTCAATTCATTTCAAAATACTTCAATTGGTACGCGCAAAAAATAGGCCAATTCCGCAGCCTTTTGTTCAATTTCTCGTGGAGTCAAATTCTCATCAGTACGAGTCAAAGGAATGGCACCCTGGCCTCTGATTTCCATATAAAGTACACGCCGGGAATAAATACCTTCTTTAACCTCTATTCTAATCGACTGAATATCTCTCATAAGGAATCGAAGAAAGATTCGACGATTTCTTCCAGGGAATCCCCAACGAAAAATACACACTATTCCTTTTTTTCTATCGAATCTATCATAACCACTACCCACATTCCACGAAATTGTGCACCACAAATAGGAGCTAATGAACATACCCGCGATCCCATAGAAAGACATCACGATCCCTTGTGGGAAAAAAAGGATTTGCTGAGAAGGAAATAAGGATATCAGATTCCTACCAAGGTAACTAGAAGTTCCAACCAATAAGAATCCCAGTGAACCTAAAAAAAGGATACAGGCCCAACATAAATTACTTGTTTTTCGAGACCCCATTATAAGTTCTATCCATATATGTTCTGATCGCCAGTTCATACTAGATCCAGTTGTTTAATTTTATTGAAATTTAGAGAATAACCAAAATTTGACTTTCTTTTTTTGTTCCTGAAGCAACTCTTATCAACTAGCACTCTTATTATGATGTGAACCATTAGGAGTAATTCATCGAATCGCTTAGATATAAAAAAGGATCCCCCTCATATAATCCCACTATAGATATCTACATACATAGAGATATTTTTACTTTCCATTTCATACATCTGCGGACCCCCTTTTGAATATATAATCTATTTATCCCCATATATCATCCCATGATGTTTCCACGCGCATAATAGCTCTTTCATTTGTGTTCGGAAGAATCCACATGTTGTATCCTATGTCCACTAAATAGATAGATAAATTTAAATAGATATAGATATCTGTATTATGACCCAAGTCCGAGTCTTGAAAAAAAAAATGAACGAGATTTGGTCCCGTCGAATCTAGATAATCTTGTTTTTTTGAACATGAAGAGATAGGGAAGCCATTGCAATTGCTGGAAATACTAGACCCACTAAAGGCACAAAAAAAGAGGGTAAGTTGAAAGTTGTCATAGAATGGATACCTCGATTTAATATTTTGTACCTGTTATAAAGATATCTTATGATAAGTATATCTATTATCAGTATATAATAATAGGTACAAGAAACGTAGAACTAAATAAGTGTACCTATTCACTTTTATATAATATATATTTATTATTATTGTTCTCTTATACTTATCTTCTAATAAATACCAAAAAAGGTTCTTACTTGGAGAATAATTATATCTATAATAAATACGTAATGTAATAAAATAACATGAATTTTTCCTAATTTAGGAGAAAAATTCACTCTTTTATCCTATTGATAGAGCCTTCCCGATTACTAATCATGCATTATATAGGTAGAAATAAAATGGATCTGTAGCAAATAAGAAAAGTGATTATCAACAACTTATGATCCGTTATACAATTGTATTTTATAACCTCAAGTAAAACTCCGTGCTTATTATTTTTTATTTTCACTTTGATTACCATAAACTAAATAAAATGGAAACTAAATACTTGTAAACTTCAAATAAAAAAAACAGAATTAAATGATCTACTTGATTCAATTTTGATTCAAAGGACAGAAACCGTGAAGCTGAAATAACTCACTCAGAACACCCTTTAAAGGATTACGTGGTACGATTGGGTCGAATAAGCCCTTATGGAATAAATACTCAGCTTCTTGTGACCCATCAGGTACTGTCTTATTCAATGTTTGTTCAATTACTCTTTTACCTGCAAATGCAATGTAAGCATTAGGTTCGGCAATAATGATATCTCCTAACATACCAAAACTGGCAGTCACCCCACCGGTTGTAGGAGATGTAAGGATTGATACGTAGAATAACTTTTTATTTGATTGATAATCATATAAAGCTGAAGATATTTTAGCCATTTGCATCAAGCTCAAACTTCCTTCTTGCATGCGGGCTCCCCCCGAAGCACACACTATAATAAGGGGTAGAGAGCTATTAGTAGCATATTCGATCAAACGGGTGATTTTCTCGCCTACTACGGATCCCATACTGCCCCCCATAAACTGAAAATCCATAATCCCAATTGCGATGGAAATACCGTTTAATTGACCTATGCCTGTTTGAACAGCCTCAGTTAACCCTGTCTTTTTTTGATAAGAATCAATACGATCTTTATAAGGCTCCTGCTCCGAATGAAATTCAATGGGGTCCACCGAAACCATGTCCTCATCCATAGCATCCCAAGTGCCTGGATCAATCAAAAGTTCGATTCTTTCTGAACTACTCATTTTCAAATGATATCCACATTGTTCACAAATATTCCGTTTTAACCTAAAAAATTTCTTATAATTTAATCCATAACAATTTTCGCATTGAACCCACAAATTCCTGTATTTTTTACTTATATCGAGATCACTTCCACTTGCGCTAGTTTGTATACTGATGAAACTATCACTGTCAATACTATTTACGCTTTCACTACAAATGTAACTATAAATGTAATTCTTACTGTAATTGTCACTACCGCTTGAAATGTAACTATCAATATGGATTTCAGAACGAAGATAACTCTCAATGCAACTAGTAATGTGATTATTCCAACTATATTGAGTATCATACATGTAACGATTGTAGTAGTGATTGTCACTCTTAGGTCCATCATTCGGATAACTATAATTTAGGCAACTAGAAAAAAAACCGCCCAATTCACTCAAAAAAGAACGATCGTCTTCAACCTCAAAAATAAAATTTTCAATATCCAAATATATGGAATAATTTTCACCATTACTATCCTTAACTAAAAAAGTGTCATCACAGATCAAACTCCGAATGTTGCTGACACCAAATAAAGGATCAATATTATTAGAGCTGTCACTATCAATCCAACCATGAATCATGTTATTTATAACAGGGTCTTCACCCCCATTTGTATTTCCAACGGGTCGAATACCCTCTAGTGATTTACTTAACCCGCACCCGTGTTCTAACTCCTCCTTAAACAACATCGAATTGAACCGCCATTTTTCCATAGAGCCTTCCCGCCCTCCTATTTGAATGAAA